TTACCATATCTATTATTTTTAGTGTAGTGTATAAAGTTGTACTTTATAATAAAGACAGGGACTTCGTGTCGATCAATCTACAATATTATCTTGATATATGTAATGTAAATATCAAGATAATATATGGAATTTACATAGAACCAATTCTCTTTTTTTTATACATCTTTTTTTGATCAATATTAAAAAACTGTCTTGTCTTACTTTCTAGTTATAATTTATAGATTTCTTTTTATTTGCAATCTGAGTCTCGTGATCTATCGAAAGAATCAACGAAGGAAAAAGCATTAGCGGCATCTATTAACGAGCCGTAATATTTTTTCTAGCATTCCTAAGAAAAACTGGATTGATCCATTGACAGGAGTTCTATGGTCACTTCTTCGTATTTTAAAAGGGAATAAGTATAATAAAATAATAAACCTCACAAATTTTTAATGCTTGAAACCCTGATAAAGTCAAAATGTAATTTCGAAAAAAAAAATAATAAAAGAATCGGTAAGTGCGCAATATGTGACTCCCAAGTCAAGATCTTATTATGCATACTCTCTTGTTATACAACTACTATGCCTAATTTTTTATCATAGAAATCGTGTATACACTTAAAAATTTTCTTTTTGAGCAGGAAAAAGTAAAGTAAAGAGGGAAACAAAAAAGGGGGGGTCGGGCCTTCTTTAGTATCCATCTAAAACTAAAATTATGGGAAGAGCCCGTTCATTGAAATAGAAAATTTAGGACGAATTTGGTTGGAATAAAATTACAATAATCTGTATCCCTTTGCTTTCGAGATACAAATATGGGAATCCTGGAAATATCTCTTTGATTGAAAGAATTTTATTCATAAAATACATTACTCCACTAGAATCCAATGTAAGGTAATAAATGAAGATATTTTTTAAATAATTCAAAACATGTTGCAGAACGATCTAGAAAACAATTGATATGGTTTTATTCCTCAATCAATTCGTAGTACCTCTAGAGTCCACTTCTTCCCCATACTACGAGTGAAAGGGAAAAAGTAAAGACTACCATTAAAGCAGCCCAAGCGAGACTTACTATATCCATGTGAATTATGTCCCCTATCTCTATGAAGGAATTATTCCATTATTGCTCATTAATAATAGTCGAATCAACGGCGCAGAGTCAAAAAGGGACTCTGACCGAACACTGTTGATGAACTAATCCCAATAACTTCTACTAAATTCCTATACGACTTTTAATTGGGAAAGACTAAACACAAGTAAAATAGGTAATGACACCTTAATGGAATGTTACGAATGGAACATATAGGAATAATAAGGCCTGTTCTTTTTGCCCGTTTTTATCTTTATATAAGTTAATTATATTCTCCATTCAGTCTAATATTGAATGTGAACGCTCATATAATTTAATTAGATTTCGTATCTGGTCTATCCAACGGAATTCAAGACTTAGCCAGTATACACTACATTAGTAGTAGAATAGAGGAGAGGGGATCTGGAAGTCGTGATAGCCCTTCCACCATTAGAATCTTTTTAATCCTAGATGCAAAGATTTACTATAATCTTTTAGAAAACACTCAGGCCGAATGCACAATCCCGTTTCTGCTGCCGGGGAAAAAGGGGTGAGTTATATATCAACAGAACATAATAAGAGATTTCGAGTCTTTTATTGATCAGGCGACACCCGGATTTGAACTGGGGAAAAAGGATTTGCAGTCCCCCGCCTTACCACTCGGCCATGTCGCCAAAATAATACAAAAAAAAATAGATGGAAATTTTTCTGCTTAAGGTTGGATTACTGAACCACTTTTTTTTTGTACTTGTATATTGAAGCCTTTTTTTATTAATTCTTTTCCGAAAATTTTTATTAATTCTTTTCCGAAAATAAGGGCCTTTTTTTGATTTAATTTGATCCACTTCTTCGATTGATTCTATAGTATCTCAAAACACACAAACACAGTGCCTAAAAACTTCCCCTCATTTTTCTATTGAAAAGTAAAATGTGTATTTAAAAAAAAAAAGTTGATGGCAAATTTGAACCATGAACTATTGACTCCTGGCTGCAAATTCATGAATGAGTCTTGGATTTGAATATCAAATTTTGTTTTCCTAATTACACAAGAAAATAAAAAATGATACATAACTAATCAGTGTTTATTCAGTATTTTTTATTTTCAATTTCTCCATTGAAATTATAACAATATCATTATAACAATATATATGGGTAGATGTAAACATATATGGGTAGATGTAAACCCCAGAACATAAATTGTTACACAGATATCTAATTGGTTATCTTATTTATATATGTTGCCTATAGGGAATTCTCAGAAAATTTTTGTGTTTCAAATTTTAATTTTCATGGAATAAAAATAGAAGGGCAATATTAGGGGAAGACTTATATATCTATATACTATATCTGTTTAATAAATACAACCCCTCTTATAGACTTCACAATCCTTAGCCATATGCTAAATGCTAAATGCTAAAAATTCTATAGGTAAAACACCTCTCCTCTCTGTGAA